TATATCATCTGCAATCGCCTGAATCTCGAGACGCTCCTCGAACCAATCATATACTTTATTGAGATAGGTAAACCAAGGATACTCCCCCTCTGAGAATCGTATATGAGAATTTCATCTCGTACGGCTCAAGCGGAAACACCCAAATACTGATTCCAACAGATATGTAATAGAAAGTTTGGTTTGAAACTTTTTAGCCACTCGATTCAATCTTCCCTGAAGATACGAACGAACCAAAAGCCGGAATCTCTTCTTTGTGATGATAATGCCACAATATCAAGTTGGCGCATTCATCTTTATGTCGATCGTTACAGGCCTCTTGAATGTTCTCTTACCCTATTTCTTGTTTTTGTTTGTGCGTAATGCAGATTAACTATTGAATGGATAGGAATTCTCTTGTTGAGACCCTATAAATTGGTTGAAACCTCAGATTCATACTAGAACCACGATGATTCAACAAAGCCCCAAGCAAAGCCAAAGGTTCTCTGAGTAAAAACCGTTTGATCATCACTTATTTAATTTTAATGAAAAGGTGTAATGACTAAAAATCCAGAGAAATATTTGTTCTTCGGTCAAAATAAGCATGATTCTGAAGGAAGAAAAATTGTTCGATTTATGAAATACCTCTTTGAAAATTTTTTGGAGTCCGGTCGCGAGGTCTGAATAGTAGGTATGAATCATAGTTCAAATATTTCTTAATCTATTCTATTCCATAGAGTCCGTGCTCCAGATACTCGAATGAATATCCGACGAGGTAGAACCATCTCTATCGAGATGACAGGCCCGCTCTCTGTACTATCAATAGGATCGCTTATCACAAGTCACACACTCATATTCCGGAAATACCGAAACAAAATAATTCCACGGTCGAACTACCAGAAAAACCTAGAAAGGCGAATCCTAAGTGATTCTTTTTTTATTGAAAAGCTAGGACTTCCTGGTTCTTCTGGACCTAACTCACTGAAATTCCATCCAGTAAAACTGAAGAATTATAAATCTCCAAAATAATAGATAGGAATATCGCAAATAGAGCCATTGCAACACCCATAAAGGGGGTAGTTCCCCATCCAGGAGCTACTTTACCATATTCTGAATTCAATGGTTTTAATAAATCCCCTATAATCGTTCGTCTTGGCCCAGATCCGCTGGAACTCCCCTCAATGGTTTGTGTAGCCATAAATCCTATTGCATTGGTTGTGAGATCTGTTGACTTTGTATACCATTCCATTGTAAATAAACGATCTTATCGTAGATCCATCGTGGTCTTGAAATTACCTAATAATGGAAACAGCAACTCTAGTCGCCATCTCCATATCTGGTTCACTTGTAAGCTTTACTGGGTACGCCTTATATACTGCTTTTGGGCAACCCTCTCAACAACTAAGAGATCCATTCGAGGAACACGGGGACTAGTTGAAATAATGAACCTCCCAATGCGGGAGGTTCATTATCTCAATTGAAATAATGAAAAATCATTTCATCTTTTTATTCGGAACCTTAGGCGGTTCGCGAAAAAAGATGGCGAAAAAAATTATCCCTAGAGTCGAGACTAAGAGGAATGTATAAACCAATGCTTCCATAGATTCGATCGTGGTTTAGTTTACAATTATAGCTTCCACACCTGTTCATTTGGGATCATTTCCCAGAAAAAAAAGGGGGGGCAAGAGTCAAAGAAAAGGCGTTGATTCAAATCAATATTTTTCCGGTACCCTAACCCTATACCAATACCAATCAAAAAGAAAATAAAATAGAGGCGAAACATACCAGAGCAATGTTGTATCAGACTACTTGTCTCCTTGTAGTTGGATCTCCAATTTTTTGGAATGCTCCAAATTCCACTTGAGCATCCAAATCTGGGTCAATACCGGCAAAAACATCTCTGAACAAGGTTCTAGCGCCGTGCCAAATGTGTCCGAAAAAGAAGAGCAAAGCAAACGAGGCATGTCCAAAAGTGAACCAACCCCTCGGACTGCTACGAAAAACACCATCGGATTTCAAAGTAGCACGATCTAATTCAAAAATTTCACCCAATTGGGCACGTCTAGCATATTTTTTCACAGTAGCCGGATCGCCATAACTGACTCCATTGAGTTCGCCACCATAGAACTCAACAGTTACACCTACTTGTTCGACACTATACTTTGATTCCGCCCTTCTAAAAGGAACATCGGCTCTCACAATTCCGTCTCCATCTACCAAAACCACTGGAAATGTTTCAAAAAAAGTGGGCATACGGCGTACAAAAAGCTCATGCCCATCTTTATCTCGAAAGATGGGGTGTCCTAACCACCCAACAGCTATTCCATCTCCGTTGTCCATTGAGCCCGCTCTGAATAATCCTCCCTTCGCCGGATTATTACCGATGTAATCATAAAAAGCGAGTTTATCGGGAATTTTAGACCAAGCTTCTGATAAGCTCAGATTTTCGACTAGCCCGGTACCAACTCTTCGATATATTTCTTGCTGGAAGTATCCCTGATCCCACTGATAACGAGTGGGACCAAATAATTCGATCGGAGTCGTTGCTGAACCGTACCACATAGTTCCAGCAACAACGAAAGCTGCAAAAAACACAGCAGCTATACTACTGGAAAGGACAGTTTCAATATTGCCCATACGTAATCCTTTGTATAGACGTTGGGGTGGGCGGACACTAAGATGGAATAGACCTGCTAATATACCCAAAGTCCCCGCTGCAATATGATGAGAAGCTATTCCTCCCGGAACAAAAGGATCAAAACCCTCCGCGCCCCACGCTGGATTTACAGATTGCACTTTTCCGGTTAGTCCATAAGGATCAGACACCCATATTCCAGGACCATACAAGCCTGTTACATGAAATGCGCCAAACCCAAAGCAAGCCACCCCTGAGAGAAATAAATGAATTCCAAAGATCTTGGGCAAATCCAAAGAGGGTTTTCCCGTACGTTCATCACAGAATATTTCTAGGTCCCAATACACCCAATGCCAGATAGCTGCCAAGAAGCACAGGCCAGAAAACACAATATGTGCCCCGGCCACACCCTCGTAACTCCAAATACCCGGATTCGTTATAGTTCCTCCTGTGATACTCCATCCGCCCCATGAATTGGTTATTCCTAAACGAGTCATGAAGGGTATAACGAACATACCTTGTCTCCACATTGGATCAAGAACGGGATCAGAGGGATCAAAAACTGCTAATTCGTATAGAGCCATCGAACCGGCCCAACCAGAAACTAGAGCTGTATGCATTATATGGACAGAAAGCAACCGACCAGGATCATTCAATACGACGGTATGAACACGATACCAAGGCAAACCCATGGAACTACCCCTTCATCAAAGAAAATTAGACACTATGTAACTTTATCGCATTGGAAAAGACTATGCTATGGCCCTCACCTTTTCAGTGGATTATCTCGGAGCAAGGGTTAATATTTATTCCCTTCCGTTGGTAATAGTAATAATGGAACGATTCCGTTCGTAGGAACAAAACAAAGAGAAGCAGATCTATTCTATACCCGATAAGTACCAATACGCAATGGGGGAATTGGCCCATTTTTTGTGAGCGAATGCTTCGTCATAATTTTCATTTATTCATTGCGCCTTCCTCCATGAATCTTCCAATCTATGGATCAAATCCAATAAACGGCAATATCATCAAGACAATAAAACCATTGTTACGTCTCCGCATCAAAGTGAAGTATAGTACTTCTTTTTCTTGAATTTAATGCCCATTGGTGTTCCAAAAGTACCTTTTCGGAGTCCTGGAGAGGCAGATGCCGTTTGGATTGACGTATAGTGCGACTTGTCAGACATATTGGGTCATATGGAATTTCCCCGTTCTCTCCCCCCATCGAGATATCCTCTCTTTCGTCCAAGAAAGATTGATTGAACTATCAATAATTCGGAGCGCGAAGTGCAATTAGATCAATAAATTCCATTTTGGGGATAAATATAAATATTATCAATTAGAATAATCTATGGTTGGCTTGGACCACGAAACTGAAGTACCCAGGCTCCGTTCAGAAAATACCAAATTGGTAATATATGTATGATTACCACTTGTATCATAAATGATTCCTATTTATACCATATGAGTGATCTCAAACTGCCAATCAATGAAGTAATACGATAAATACATCGAAGATTGGGCGGAAGGCGTGAAAGGGATTGCAAAAAAAAAAGTCGTAAAGAAGCGGTACTGGGATCATTTGTCCTATATGTGCAAATAGAATTCGGGCGGATCTTTATCCGGAGTAGAGCATAAACCTAAAAGAATTGAAGAGGCCCATTCAGGAACAAGAAAATTACATCGTGGTTTGGATCTCGATGAAACAATACATCAATGAGAGGGTAGTTCAATAAGTTCAGTGAATTCTTTTTTTTTTATAGGGGGGCGAACAAAAACTCATGTTTCTTGGAAAATGGAAGAAAAAACAAAACCCTTCCTCAGGAAAAAGCCTGCTACGAAAAAAGAAAAGAAATAGGGCTGGAAGGGCTGGAATCAACACATTGATTCTTTTGTTTTTCGCAATTTATTGAACCGTATGCATCGAAAGGTGCGTATACGGTTTCTAAGGAATACAATTTTGTCCTAATCAACCGACTTCATCGAGAAAGATTACTTTTTTTAGGCCAAGAGCTTGATAGCGAGATCTCGAATCAGATTGTTAGTCTCATGGTATATCTCAGTATAGAAGATGCTACCAAGGATCTCTATCTGTTTATAAACTCCCCCGGCGGATGGGTAATATCAGGACTAGCTGTTTATGATACTATGCAATTTGTGCCACCAGACATACATACAATATGCATGGGATTAGCCGCCTCAATGGGATCTCTCATCCTGGTTGGAGGAGAATTTACCAAACGTCTAGCATTCCCTCACGCTTGGCGCCAATGATTTTTGATTTGAGAGAAAAAAGAAGACTATGCCTTCGCCATATGGAATATTAAGTAATAATAGCATGGCACTTCTAGTTCGATATAAGCAAACCCTTCTTGCTTTTTCATAAATGAAATTATGTATCGAGATAGTAGTATGAAACAAAGGTTATTTCCGGTTTGCTCTTATGTATCGGGGGTCCATTTAAGCGTCACAAACCCTTTTTTTGCTTATTTGATCGGATCAGAAAGAAACTTTGGGATTGCTGAATTACAGAAGAGATAAATATAGAAAGCAACGGAACCATCATAGTATTTTTGACTCCTCCGAGGGGAAGGGTGGTAAATGGATCATCCAACGCTCCGGGTCTGATAGATTCTAGTTGTCTCTTTCTTCGATGGAAGGGGAAGGGTAAATTCCATTGCAGAGCCGTATGCAATGCACAAAAGATGCCTGTACGGTTGTTCAATTCTATCTTTTTTTCTTCTCTCTTTTTTTTTTCTTTATCCCTTCCCTTTCGCCCGATCATACGAGATAGAGGAACCGTTCATTATGTTATATCATCAGGGTTATGATCCACCAACCTGCTACTTCTTTTTATCAGGCGCAAACTGGAGACGTTCTCTTGGAAGCGGAGGAGCTATTGAAACTCCGCGAAACCCTCGCAAGGGTTTATGCACAAAGAACCGGCAACCCTTTATGGGTTGTATCCGAAGACATGGAAAGGGATGTTTTTATGTCAGCAACAGAAGCCCAAGCTCATGGCGTTGTGGATCTTGTAGCGATCAAAAATACCACCGGAGATTTCGCGTAAATCAGTGATTCCATTTCGAACCATAATTCGAATCACGGTTGATTCGAGATTTTATCTTCTTCCGCGGGGCAAAGTCAAATATTAAACGGAAGTCATTTATAATCATCCGGTTAAGATCGATCTAAACCAGACGATTCTGTATACGATTCAGAATGCCAACTATTAAACAACTTATTAGAAACACAAGACAGCCAATCAGAAATGTCACGAAATCCCCCGCTCTTCGAGGATGTCCTCAGCGTAGAGGAACATGTACTAGGGTGTATGTGCGACTCGTTCTGTTCAGATCATGGGCTGGACAAAATACAAAAATTTTCCAGTATCAATGACCAGTACCAAGGAATAGGATAGAATGGAAGAACTCCATTCACTATCTAACAAAAAAAGATCTATCATATACCTCTATTGTGTTGTGTATGGAATTTATGGTTTCCATTGGTGCAAATCCAATCGCCTCGATTTGAGATGAGAAGCAATTCCTCATTGGTAGCAATGGTTATCCATTAAGCGGGGGGAAATAGTATTCAAAAAGCAGAAATATTATGCTCCTACTCTTGCAAGAACGGACTAACAAGGTCAGCTACCTAGCCAACCTTCCTAATTAAATGCCGTCACTGTATGGATAGATCTCATTGTGAAAAGACCTATTATCTGAATAATTCATGGGTAGAGCAAAACAGTGTGAACTGTACAAGTTCACAATAACATTATTGATTAAATAATAAGGGAAGGGGCTCCGGTGTATAGAAAGGGCCTCACCGTTTAAGAAGTAACCATAGAAACGATGGAACCCACTATTTATTTTATACCTAGTATCTAGTACCGGTACAATTTCTTATTTCGAGATGAAATGCCTGGAAGAAATAGCAAATCGTGGTTGGGAAGGTCATAGTAGCAAAAGCCATTGGAATTTGTATTTTATACATCGGAAGAATCCGTTTTGTTATTAATAGACTAGGAGAGGGGAAAAGAATGACTCAAAGAAAAGAAATCAATTAGTTATTCATCAAAGTGAAATTATATTACATATTTAATGACCAGAGTGAGGCGCGGATATATAGCTCGGAGACGTCGAACAAAAATTTTTTTATTTGCATCAACCTTTCGGGGGGCTCATTCGAGACTTACTCGAACTACTACTCAACAGAAAATGCGAGCTTTGGTTTCCGCTCATCGGGATAGAGGCAGGCAAAAGAGAGATTTTCGTCGTTTGTGGATCACTCGGATAAATGCAGTAACTCGTGAGAATAGGGGATCCTATAGTCAATTAATACATGATCTGTACAAGGGGCAGTTGCTTCTTAATCGTAAAATACCTGCACAACTAGCTATATCAAATAGGAATTGTCTTTACATGATTTCCAATGAGATCAGATCGGCAACTAAGGAGATTGGCAGGAATTCGTCAGAATGATTTAAACGGAGTTCCCCGGAGAATGACCTCCGGGAAGGTAGAGTCGAAATTTATATGATAAGTAGTAGGAATGAACGAACGCGTTTCAATAAAGAAAGATTTCTTCCCCTATTCTTTTTTTTTTTTTTTTTACGACGCGACAATCAAATCTGAATCTCCGGCTTTTTCGAACAGAGCATCAATCTCAGTTCCGATTTTCGTTCTGATTCAATTGAGGAGTAGGCCTATTTTTTTCTGGCTCTAGTACCTGTAGTTCTAGGGGTCGACTCGGTTCTCTCAAACTGTTTCTCATTATTAAGATTAAGAAAAGGTAACGAAGATAAAATACGAGCTTGTTTTATAGCAATAGTAATCAATCGTTGTTGTTTCAAGGTCAATCTATTGACTCGTCTAGATAATATTTTTCCTTGTTCACTAATAAATCGACTAATTAAACTCATGTTTCTATAATCAATTCGATCCCCCGATCCAATTGGGGGCAAACGCCTACGAAAAGATCGCTTGGATTTATGAAAAGCTCGCTTAGATTTATCCATGGTTTATTCCTTCTCTCTAAAATCCTATTTTATTTCTCCATTCATTCGGATCCGCCAAAAACTCAAATAGGATTTGATTTGTTCATATATATGTAATTCCTTCCCGTTCCTTGGAATGGTGTCCTATTCAATCTATTTTTTTATCTCCCCATGAATTTTATGCTTGTAACAATAGGGACAGAATTTTCTCAATTCCAATCTGCCGGGCGTATTGTGTCGATTCTTTTCAGTAATATATCTGGAAACGCCCGGTGATTTCTTATTGGCACCATTTTGGGCACAACTGGTACACTCCAAAATAACTCTTACTCTGACATCTTTCCCCGCGGCCATGAACCCCCTTTGGATTTTGAAGTCACTCAACTCTTCTATTTTTGATACGAACCGAAGAAGAAGACGGGAACGAAAAATAACTAGAAGTTGCTAACTGGAAATGAAATTCATGATATGAAAGATTTCGTTGCAATCAATAGAGTAATAAAATAATAAGTAATAAAATGATTTCTAACTATCAATTATTATTCCTAATCCCAGTATTTTATTTAAGTATCTTGTATGATCTCGAATAGCCTGCCCTGGATCCACATTTCTATTTCTATTCTCCCCCTATTCATTCTATCCTGAACCCTAGTTTAGCCGAGGTTGAATCAACTCTTATTCTTTACCTTTTCTTCCTGAACAACGAAAGGGAAAGGGGGAGGAACTAGTCACAGAGAATTTATTCTATCTCTAATCTTCTTTATTTCTTCCCACGTCAATAACTAGAATGAGAAAAAAGGGAATGCCAACGCATCCGGGAATAAACGATTGATCTCTATCAATAGACCTGCTAAAGACCCGAACCATAGAGTAGTTAGCACAGGTGCCACGGAGAGATATGTTTTTATATCTCGCATTGAAAATCCTCCTTAGTTTTTTTTTATTGTAATACGTATATGATCAGATGCATATGTAGTTAAAGATCACTTTGATTTTGATTTGTACGTGGAATCCATAACTAAAATGGATATATACAATGATCCGATAGATGAGATCTTCCTGTCCCTAAAACGGAAAAAGATGTCCCCTTCTTCCCGAACATTACCTATCAATATTTATTCTTTTATATGTTAGATTTCATATGTACATAATTCTTTTATCTTTTCTATTTTATGAGACCAAAAAGAAGAAATTACAAGAGAAATTGTATAAGAAATTGTATATAGATGGAGGAAATAACGATGTGGAAAACAAGACAGGGATTCTCTACAATGACACTGTACAACAATTGAAAGAAAGGGATGTAGCGCAGCTTGGTAGCGCGTTTGTTTTGGGTACAAAATGTCACGGGTTCAAATCCTGTCATCCCTACTTATTACTTCTCCTATGGGTAGTAACGAGGAATCAATTGAGATCGATTCAAATTGAACATAATCGAATCTGTAGTTGTAGGTTAATGATACTATATGGATGCAAGATGTACTGGGGGGTACCAAAAGAATCCTTTATAGCCGTATCTTCTGTCATAAGAAAGCGCTCTTAGTTCAGTTCGGTAGAACGTGGGTCTCCAAAACCCGATGTCGTAGGTTCAAATCCTACAGAGCGTGATTCTGTTCTTCTTATGTTAAATCAAAAAAAAATAACTTAATTTGAACTGCAACCAAAATTGGACCTCCTGCAGATCAAGGAGGAGGTCAATAAAACAAAAAAGAGATGTTACTCAATCAAAGGTCCAACTGATCACCGCGCCTGTATTGTAAATATGCAGTTACAAATAATCCGGCCAAAGTAATAGGAATTAGACCTAACACGATTCCAAATAGAAAAACTTCAATCATTTCGATTTCTTTGAAAGAGGAGAAAAAGAGAGGTAATATCTATCCCTAAATATTACTCCGAATTACCCATTAATCTCAATGACCAAGAATTGGCAATTGACGCTGGAGGAAACTATAGAATATCTGGAACTTCACACAAATCTTCATTTGAATTTTTATGAATTGTTCATTCAATTCATTTCAAATTCAAATTCAAATTCAAATAAGTCGTATCTTGCTCAGACCAATCAATAGAGCTGGGGTTATAGTTGAAGCAGCCAGTAGAAAACCGAAATAACTAGTTATAGTAGGCATGAAGGGGCTAAATAAGATACGTTCTTTTTATACATATGTTTATAAAGCACTTTCCTAAGTTTCCATTTTTGCGAGATACGATGATAAGAAACAACCCCAATTGATTCTGTCAATTGGGGTTGAAAGTTCTTGATTTTTCAGTCATTATAGACGGCACTAACAAAGCAAAGATAGAGTGAAAGAAGAAAAATAAAATGGATTCATCATCTGTGACATCTACCAATCCCGGGCTTCCGAATCAACAGATTCATTGAACAA